ATTATCTAAAAGGGTGGAAGCGAAAGTTTGACTCTGGCTATTTGTTTTCTTTATAATGACAGTGCATGTAAAATTAAATGCGACAAAATTTGATTTATTACTAAATGAAATAAAATTAAAGACAGTAAATTAAAATTATAACTGTTAAATTCTCAGCACACAATATTAGGTTATTAGTTAAAGCTAGAACTAGTAAATTATATAAAATCTGGCTAAAATTGTGCCAGCCGCCGCGGTTATACTGTGAGGTTAAGTAAACAAAATTTGGTTAAAATAAGTTATTATGATATTGTATTAAACAAAAATAAGACATTAAGTATAAGTGAAATAAACATTTAAATTATTATTTTTATGAAATATTAATAAATAAGAGGCTTAAAAATTTAAGATATAAACCAGGATTAGATACCCTGTTATACTTAAATTAAAATAAAATTACCTGGGTAGTATTCAGTTATGTTCTTGAAACCCAAAGAGTTTGGCGGTATCTCAGCCTAGTTAGAGGAGCTTGTTCCATAATCGATAATCCGCGAAATATCTTACATACTCTTGTAACCAGTCTATATACCGTCGTTGTCAGATAATACTAAAAGGTTAATAATTATCTAAATATAATTAAATATAATATATCAGATCAAGGTGTAACTTATGAGTGTGAGCTGAATGAGCTACAATTTATAATAATATAAAATACGGAAATTAATTTTAAAAAGAGTTAATAAAAGGTGGATTTAATAGTAATTAAATTTTTAGTAAGTTGTAATGATATAAGCTCTGAGATATGTACACATCGCCCGTCGCTCTCACTACAAAGTGAGATAAGTCGTAACATAGTAGGAGTACTGGAAAGTGTTCCTAGAATGCAAAATAGAGCTTGATTAGTTAAGCATCTCACTTACGTTGAGAAGATATCGTGCAACCCGATTTATTTTGAAAATGAAAACTAATTTTTAAACAATGCTGTTTATAATTAAAGTAACGAAAATAATTTTAAATTTATCTTTATAAGTATTTAATAAAGAAAATAATAAAAAAAAATAATAGTTAATAAGTACTGCAGGGGAAAGTTGAAATAATTGAAAAATTAATTTGATAAAAGTATATATTCAAATTAGTGCCTTGTGTTTCAGAAAACTTAAACATAAACTTTTTATAAAAGATGTCCCGAAATTTAACGAGCTAATTAGTCATTGATAGTTAACGTAGCATAGTTATTATAAATGTCTCATTAGAAGTGAAATTCTATACGCGTTAATAAGTATCTGGTTTTTTGATAAATAAATTTAATTTAGCCTTTAGCTTCACGCATTAGACTAAAGCGTAAAAATAGGAGGGAAAAGCTTCTTATTTAACAATAAACTTATTATGAATAATAAATAAATTATACAGTTGTCTAGGCTTAAAATCAGCCAAGTTTTAAAATCGTTACAGATTATCTAAAATTTTGTTAATATTTAAAATTATTCCAATAAACTTATCAAAAAAATTTGTCAAATAAAAAATCAAAAGTTATAATTAAGTTATTAGTATAAAATGTTGTAAAATTAAAAAATCCTGGATAATAAATTAATAAATTATATCGCTTTAAAATTTACATTAAGGAACTCGGCAATTATCCTTTCTGCCTGTTTATCAAAAACATGTCTATATGGAAAGATTTATATAGTCTGGCCTGCCCACTGATATTTTTAATTGAAGGGCCGCGGTATTCTGACCGTGCGAAGGTAGCATAATAATTAGTCTCCTAATTAGAGGCTTGTATGAATGGTCGGACAAGATAGGAACTGTCTCAATATAAAAAATAAAATTTAATATTTAAGTAAAAAAGCTTAAATAATTTAGAGGGACGATAAGACCCTATAAAGCTTTATGGTAATATTTTTGTATATAAAATATTTCATGTAACTTATTAAAAAATAAACACCATTTTACTGGGGCGGTAAAAGTATATTTTTGATTAACTGCTTTTGTTGTTAAAAACAGTTGTAGCTGAATAATAAATTGATCCATTATTAATGATCACAAGTACAAGTTACTTTAGGGATAACAGCGTAATTTTTCTTGAGAGTCCTTATCGAAAGAAAAGTTTGCGACCTCGATGTTGAATTAAGGAAGCCTTAAGGTGCAGCAGTTTTAAATAGGCAGATCTGTTCGATCTTTAAATCCTTACATGATTTGAGTTCAGACCGGCGTAAGCCAGGTTGGTTTCTATCTTCTATAAATTTAATTGTTTACTTTAGTACGAAAGGATTTAGTAAATTGAATAATTCATTATTAAACTTGAAACTCATTAAGTTATTAAGTTGGCAGAAAAGTGCATTAGACTTAGGATCTAAGAATAAGGTTTATATCTCCTTACTTAATAGTGACTGCATTAATAATTGTCAATTATATTATTTTAATAGTGTGTGTGCTAGTAAGAGTGGCTTTTTTTACTCTACTGGAACGTAAAGTTTTAGGTTATATCCAAATTCGTAAAGGACCTAATAAACTAGGCTTTATTGGGATTTTACAACCTTTCGCGGATGCGGTGAAATTGTTCACCAAAGAACAGGCTTTACCTATAATAAGAAATTTTTTACCTTATTATTTATCTCCTATTTTTAGATTATTTATTTCCCTGGTAGTTTGGTTAGTAATCCCTTATGAAACAGGGTTAATAAATTTTAGGTTAGGTTCCTTGTTTTTCTTATGTTGTACTAGATTAGGAGTTTATACTTTGATGGGCGCGGGATGGTCTTCAAATTCTAAATATGCGTTGTTAGGAAGAATTCGGGCGGTTTCTCAAACAATTTCTTACGAAGTTAGTCTCGCTTTAATTCTTTTGTCCTTCATTTTTTTAGTGGGGGGCTTTAATTTAAGTTTGTTTAGAGATTATCAGTCAGAGTGTTGACTAATGATTTTGACTTTACCTCTGGCTGGAGTTTGATTTGTATCATGTTTAGCTGAAACTAATCGGACTCCTTTTGATTTTGCAGAAGGAGAATCAGAGTTAGTATCTGGTTTTAACGTAGAATACAGAGGGGGAGGCTTTGCACTAATTTTTTTGGCCGAATATAGAAGTATTTTATTTATAAGCGCTCTTTTTGTTATTCTTTTTATGGGCTGTAGCCCTAGTAGACTAAGATTTTGCTTAAAACTAGTATTCATCGTTTTTAGCTTTATCTGAGTTCGTGGGACTTTACCGCGGTTTCGTTACGATAAGTTAATATACCTGTCATGAAAAAGGTTTTTGCCTGTATCTCTAAATTATTTAATATTTTTTATGGGGTTAAAAATAACTATGAGGATCATTTTGTTATAAACCGAATAGTAGCGTATAACGTTCTAATTTTAGTAAACAAAATTATTAGAGGGCTCAAACCTCTGTTGGGTACTTTCAAAGTACCTGCCTACACTCGGCCAAATAATTATTTAGTTAAGAATTTCGTCTCAGATTATAAACATAATAGGGCTGACTAAATAATAAGAAAAATAAAGCACAGTTAAAATTTGTCCCGTTAATACATAAGGCTCCTCTACAGGACGGGCACCAATTCACGTTAGTAAAATAACAATTACTACTATAGATCAAAATATTACTTGGTTAACGGGGTAAAAAGATAATCCACGAAAATTAGCTTTTTGGGTAAAAGGCATAATAAAAAGAATGGCAATTGAAGCAACTAGGGCGATAACTCCTCCTAATTTATTTGGAATTGATCGAAGAATAGCATAAGCAAATAAGAAATATCATTCGGGCTGAATATGTAAAGGTGTACTTATAGGGTTGGCAGGAATAAAATTTTCCGGGTCTCCTAATAAATAAGGGTCGAATAAACTAAGAAGAATAAGAGCTATAAGCATAAAAACAAATCCAACGATATCTTTAAATGTAAAATAGGGGTGGAAAGGAACTTTATCAATGTTTCTTACCAGCCCTAAAGGGTTTCTAGAACCAGTTTGATGCAAAAATAAAATGTGGACTATTGTAGCAGCTGCCACGATAAAAGGAAATAAAAAATGAAATGTAAAAAATCGAGTTAAAGTGGCGTTATCTACAGCAAAACCTCCTCAAACCCATTGCACTAGGTCTGTGCCAATATAAGGAATAGCTGATAATAAATTAGTAATCACTGTGGCCCCCCAGAAAGACATCTGTCCCCAAGGCAAAACATATCCTATAAAAGCTGTTCCTATAACTAAAAACAAAATTACTACCCCTACCATTCATGTGTGCATGAATAAGTAAGAGCCATAATAAAGTCCTCGTCCTACGTGTAAATATAAACAAATAAAAAAAAAAGAAGCCCCATTAGCGTGCACTGTTCGCAAAAGCCAGCCGTAGTTGACGTCACGACAAATATGAGCAACTCTAGAAAAAGCAAGGTCAATATGGGCAGTATAGTGTATAGCTAAAAATAAACCAGTTGCAATTTGAACAACTAAACATAAGCCTAAAAGAGAGCCAAAATTTCATCAAATAGAAATATTAGAAGGAGCAGGTATATCAACAATGGCACCGTTTATAATTTTAAACAGTGGGTGAGATTTACGGATAGGTATTGTCATATGTTGTTAGTATACGTAAAGGTCCCAAAAAAGTGTATGTGATTTTTACTACGACAATAAGAGTTAATAATAAATATAAAATTATAAACAAAGTCGTGTTTATAGTATTATTTGAGTAAATATTTCCAATTAATACAGTTTGTCTATTATAAGCTGCCCCCATGTATTTATGTATGTCAGAAGAGGCTATCTTAAAATCTATTAACAAAGGGTCTAAAATTATAGAGATTAATATTCCAGCAGAAACTGTTAAGAAAAAAAAAATAATCATTTTAAATGAAAATTGAAATATTTCATTAGAAGCAAGGGAAGTAATATAAATAAATAAAACTAGTATTCCCCCCAAAAAAATTAAAAATAAAATATAAGAAAATCATACATGGAAATTCATTAGTGCAGTAATAGCACAAATAGCTAAAGTTTGTAATAAAAGTATTATTCCTATGGCCAAGGGGTGAGTAATTCTTATAAAAACCAATCTTAGGGTTATAGAAGTTACATAAAGTAATAAAATATATGAAATATCAAGGGGTAGTTTAAATAAAATATTAGTTTTGGGAATTAGTGATAAGAAAATTTTCTTTCCCTTGATGCTTTAAGAATTGTAATAATTCACTTTTGATTTACAAGACCAAAGTTCTGGTTTAAACTATTAAAACAAATGTTAGGACTTAATTTCTATTTATTAGGAAGATTAATTATAATCTTAAGGGGTATATGAGGATTCGTTTCCAAGCGGAAACATTTGTTAAGTTCACTGCTCAGGCTGGAGTATATAATATTAGGAATTTTTTGATTATTAACTATCGTTTTTTCGTATTTAGGTCAAGAAAGTTATTTCACTCTTATTTTTTTAACTTTAGCTGCTTGTGAGGGAGCTTTAGCTTTGTCAATTTTAGTGTCCATTATTCGAACCCACGGAAATGATCGATTTTCTAGTTTTACAATACTTCGATGTTAAAATTTGTATTAGGTTCTTTTTTTTTAACACTAGGGTGTGGGAGATGATATGGGGCGCAGGTTGGTATAATAAGCCTGTTTGTATGTTACTTATTATGTTGTAAACATGATTTTTATATAAGAATATTAAGTTATAGATTTGGATCTGATTGATTGACTTATATTTTGATTCTTTTAAGGTTTTGAATTATACTTTTAGTTTTAATAAGTAGTCAAGCAATTCTGGATAAAAATAATTTCTATAAAATTTTTGTTATAACTTGCTGTCTTTTAAATTTCTTTTTAGTTATAACTTTTGCTTCTACAGATTTATTTCTTTTTTATGTAAGGTTTGAGGCCTCATTAATTCCTACTTTAATTTTAATTTTGGGCTGGGGTTATCAACCTGAGCGAATTGGCGCAGGGATTTATATATTATTTTATACTTTAACTGCTTCATTGCCTTTATTAGTTTCTTTAATAATTCTTTATAATTGTGGTGGGTCTTTAACTTTGGGTTTGAGCTACGAAGTAATAGGGGACTCTTTTGTTTATAAAGTATGATATTTAAGAAGCGTTTTTGCTTTTATTGTAAAACTTCCTATATTTATATTTCACCTTTGATTACCAAAAGCTCACGTAGAAGCGCCCGTAGCAGGATCTATAATTTTAGCTGGGGTATTGCTTAAGTTAGGGGGGTATGGTTTATTACGTATTGTTCCACTATTTAGGGATGTAAATAGAAAACTTTGTTGAATTTGGGTGAGAATTAGATTAGTAGGAGGGGTTTTAGTGAGTTTAATGTGTTTACGTCAAGTTGATATTAAAGCTCTTATTGCTTATTCTTCTGTGGCTCATATGGGAATAGTGTTATGTGGTGTCACTATCTTTAACTGATGAGGTGTTAACGGGGCTGTAGTTGTAATAGTAGGACACGGGTTATGTTCTTCAGGGTTATTTTTTCTTATTAATATAGTGTACGAGCGGTTGAGAAGACGAAGTCTTTTAATTAGTAAAGGTATATTAAATATTATACCTACTATAGCAATATGATGATTTTTACTTTGCGCTGGTAATATAGCAGCACCGCCAACTTTAAATTTATTGGGAGAAATTCAATTAATTATTAGAATTATAAATTGAAGTAGATTTAATATAATCGGTATTGGATTATTGTCTTTTTTTAGAGCTGCATATACCTTGTATTTGTTTTCAATTAGTCAGCATGGTAAATATTATAGTGGTACATTTTCTTGTTGCAGGGGGAAAGTCCGAGAGTATTTAGTATTAATATTACACTGGCTACCGCTAAACTTAATATTTATAAGGGGTAGAATAATACTTTTTGTGTTTTATTTAAATAGTTTATTCAAAACGCTGGTCTGTGGATCCAGAGATATAACCTATAGTTATTTTAGATCGTGCTGTGAAGTTTAAAAATATACTTAACAAGAATATTTTTTTTGTTGTTGGGGTCTACAACTAGATTATTAATGTCTTTAGTATCTTTATATAAAGGAATTGGATATTTTATTGAGTGAGAAATTGTTAGAACTAATAGCAGTTCTGTGGTAATAACTCTGATTTTAGACTGAATATCTTTAATGTTTTTAGGGTTTGTTATGTTAATTTCTTCGATAGTTTTGTACTATAGGGGTGGTTATATGGAAGGCGATCCAAATATTAATCGATTCATTTATTTAGTCTTGATATTTGTAGTTTCTATGGTGGCTTTAATTATTAGTCCTAATTTAATTAGTATTCTTTTAGGTTGAGATGGATTAGGTTTAGTATCTTATTGTCTTGTAATTTATTATCAAAATGAAAAGTCGGGGGCTGCAGGAATATTAACGGCTTTATCAAACCGGGTGGGAGACGTAGCTATTTTACTAGCTATTTCTTTAATATCTGTTTACGGTGGCTGAAATTTTGTTTTTTACTTAAACAGTATCTGTGGCGATAAATCTTTAGGGATTTTATGTTTTTTGGTTATACTAGCTGCCATAACTAAAAGAGCTCAAATTCCTTTTTCGGCTTGGCTGCCGGCTGCGATAGCAGCACCTACCCCTGTGTCAGCTTTAGTGCATTCCTCTACTTTAGTTACTGCAGGAGTTTATTTATTAGTTCGCTTTGAGCCTGCTATACATGGAAGGAGTTATTCTCAGGCGTTATTACTGCTGGGCGGGTCTACTATATTTATGGCTGGATTAGGGGCCAATTTTGAGTATGATTTAAAAAAAATTATTGCTTTATCTACCCTTAGTCAACTTGGGGTAATAATAAGAATTTTAGGGTTTGGATTACCTGATTTAGCTTTCTTCCATTTGTTGTCTCATGCTTTGTTTAAAGCTTTACTATTTATATGTGCGGGAGTGGTTATTCATAGTGCGAAAGATTATCAAGATATCCGTATGATAGGGGGCCTAAGCAAATTTATGCCTTTAACTACTTTTTACATAAATCTGGCCAATCTAGCTTTATGCGGGATGCCTTTTATAGCGGGGTTTTATTCTAAAGATGTTATTTTAGAAATAGCTTTTATAGGAACTATTAATTATATTTCTTTTTTAATGTATGTGTTTGCAACTGGCTTAACTGTTTGTTACACCGCTCGTCTGGTTTATTATTCTGTGACAGGTGGGTTTAACATAGGGAGTTTACATACTGTAAATGATGAAAGAAGATTATTAACAAGGCCTATACTGTTGTTAGCATTAGGGGCAGTTACAGCAGGTTCTATACTTAGTTGATTAATTATCCCCTATCCTTATATAATTTGTCTAAGCAGACTATACAAAAGATTAGTGTTAATAGTGTGTGGACTTGGGGCTTGAATTGGGTACATTCTTAATCTTGGTTCTTTTTTATATGTGTTAAATTCTTTTAAGTTTTATAGAAGAGTGGTATTTAGGGGAAGAATATGATTTCTTCCTTTTCTTTCAACTCAAAATATTATGCATAATTTTTTAGTTAACGGGTTAAATATTTATAAAATAGGTGATCAAGGATGATTCGAGAATAAAGGGGGTTATAATTTGCATAACTCTTTAATAAGAAAATCAAGATTATTAGAAAAAATACAAGACAATAGAATTAAACTTTATATAATTACTTTTCTGTTTTGAGGAGTGGTGTCTATCATTATTGTATAAATTTACATAGATTATAAAAAGATCGTAACACTGAAGATGTTAAAGAGGTTAAACTAAACCTGTAAATGTAAAATTACTTTAAAAGAAATAAATTCTTATCTTTACATTGAAAATGTAATGTGTTTGATTACACTACAAAAGCAGAAATAAAAACGGAATTTAACCGCTTAAGTAAAAAGTTAGTAGCTTTTTCTTACTTCAGTTTATTTCCTTAACCAGAAAATCAATTTTTCAATTTTATTATTAACAATAATATACCTCTTTTTGGTTTTGGTTAAAAAGTCTCCGCAGGTAAAGGTATTTTAATACCAAAGGTCAGGTCGAAACTGAGTGCAATAGTTCGCTTTTTACCTAACTAGATCAATAAGGTAGGTTAACTTTGTAACACCTTCTAAATGCAAATCAGATATCATTTTTGACTACTACCCTAGCTTAATCTGCCCAGTCTAACGCTCCCTGATTTCACTCATGGTAAAGACCTAGCAATAAAATCAAAATAAAAAAAACTCCAACAAATAATCACCTAAACACATTTACTAATTTTAGAATGGTTGCTAAAGGGAGTAAAAGAGTAATTTCAACATCAAAAATAAGAAAAATAACAGCGATTAAAAAAAATCGAAGCGAAAAAGGCAATCGGGCCGATCCTTTGGGATCAAATCCACACTCGAATGGGGTATTTTTTTCCCGATCTGTAATCGTTTTTTTACTTAAAATAAATGAAATTATTATTACAATAGCGGAAATAATTAAAGTAATTGCAATTGCAAGACTGGAAATAATCATTATCTTTTCTAGAATTTCTAGACCTTTTAGTTGGAAGCCAAATATACTTTTTATACTAAAAAGATTTATCCCCCTCATCAGTAAATAGAGATATATAAAAATAATCAAACTACGTCAACGAAATGTCAGTATCAAGCAGCAGCCTCAAATCCAAAATGATGGTGCCTAGAAAAGTGACACAAGTACAACCGGTAAAAGCAGACTGCTAAAAATGAAGAACCAATAATTACATGAAGCCCGTGAAACCCTGTAGCTACAAAAAAAGTTGAGCCGTAGACTGAGTCTGCGATAGTAAATGAAGCTTCAAAGTATTCTAAAGCTTGCAAGGCAGTGAAGTAAACTCCTAGAAGAATAGTAATACCTAAGCCTTGAAGGGCTTGAGAATGGTTACTTTCTATAATTGCATGGTGGGCTCATGTTACAGTAGCCCCTGATGATAATAAAATCGCTGTATTTAATAAAGGAATTTGGAATGGATTAAATGTTATGATTCCCGCAGGAGGTCAACTAATCCCGATTTCCACCGTAGGTGCTAATCTTCTATGAAAAAAGGCTCAAAAAAAAGAAAAGAAAAACAATACTTCTGATGTAATAAATAAAATTATTCCTCATCGTAAACCGATTGTTACAATAGAAGTGTGTAATCCTTGATATGTACCTTCTCGTGTAATATCTCGTCATCATTGAATTATAGTTAATAAAACTGCTAAAATTCCTAAGGCAAATAAATCAATTTGAAACTTGTGAAATCATTTTACTAGTCCTGTTGTTAGCATTATAGCACTAATAGACCCTGTTAACGGTCAAGGACTTATATCTACAAGGTGATAAGGATGGTGTCCGTGATCTGACATTAGTTAACTTCTCCTGCATACAAGGTTCTTAATACCGCAAACACATATGACTGAATTACAGCTACAGCTGCTTCTAGTGTTAGCAAAAGAATTTGTGAAAGGATTAATAATGAAAGAATTGTTATTCTCAAACTAGGTCCTGTAGAAGCTAAAAGTGTTAATAATAAATGGCCGGCAATTATATTGGCTGCCAGTCGAACTGCTAAAGTTCCGGGTCGTATAATATTTCTTAGAGTTTCAATTAATACTATAAATGGTATTAAAAAAGCTGGAGTTCCTTGGGGTACAAGATGTGCAAATATATGTTTTGTATGATTGATTCATCCATATAGCATGAATCCCAATCATAGGGGTAAAGACAGTGATAAAGTCATAGCCAAATGACTAGTACTAGTAAATACATAGGGTATGAGTCCTATGAAGTTGTTAAATACAATAATAGAAAATAAAGTTACAAATAATAAAGTTCTTCCAGTGGGGGCTGCAGGTCCTAATAAAATTTTAAACTCTGAATGTAAAGTTTTTAGTAAAGAATACCATATAAAGTAAAGTCGATTTGGCAGCATTCAATAAGCAACGGGAATTATAAAAAGTCCGATGAACGTAGAAAGTCAATTTAATTGTATATTTATTAAAGATGTAGATGGGTCAAATACAGAAAATAAATTAGTTATCATTTTCAATTTATTTGGTGGGCTTCATATTTTAAACCTTCTTGCTCTTTTATTTTAGGTGAATAAGTAAAGTAACTTATTACTACAAATAACATAAAAGTTAAAAAGAAAAAAGCATACAAATTAAGTCATAATAAAGGGGATATTTGTGGGATTAAAAAATACTAAATTGATTAGTTATTTAAGCTTGACAAGCTAATGTTATTTATTAACTAATTTTTTCATTAAGAATAGACGCAACTATTATAATAAATTTAAAAGATTTACACTTACTTTCAGTCACTTAATGATTCTTCCCTTATCGAATTGATTCAGTTAAGAAATGCATCTACCGATACAGATTCTACTACAATAGGCATAAAACTGTGGTTTGCACCACAAATTTCTGAGCATTGACCATAAAACAATCCTGGTCGGTTTATTAAAAACCTAACTTGATTTAACCGCCCCGGGATGGCATCCGCTTTGACACCTAGTGAAGGGACTGTTCATGAATGAATTACGTCTGCTGCAGTAATTAAAACACGGACTTGTGTGTTTATAGGTAGTACAGCGCGATTGTCTACATCTAAAAGTCGGAAATTACTGTCCGATATTTCGTTCGTAGGAATTATATAAGAGTCAAATTCAATCTGTTGGAAGTCCGAATATTCATAACTTCAATACCATTGATGTCCAATTGTTTTAAGAGTAATTGCAGGTTCATTAACTTCATCTAGTAAATATAAAAGACGAAGAGAAGGAAATGCAATAAATAAAAGAATAATAGCCGGAAGCATAGTTCAAATAATTTCAATAGTTTGTCCTTCTAATAAAAATCGATTTACAAACTTGTTAGTTATTAAAGAACACATTATATAACCTACAATAGTTACAATAAGTGTAAGAACAATTATAGCGTGGTCGTGAAAAAAAATTAGTTGTTCTATTAAAGGGGAGGCTCCATCTAAAAACCCTAAATAACCTCATGTTGCCATTATTCTAAAAGAAGATATAAATCTTCATATATGGAGCTTAAATCCATTGCACTTTTCTGCCATTTTAGAAGTTAGTAATTATAGGAATTTCTATATAACTATGGTCAGCGGGTGGTAAATCGTGCTGCCACTCAACTGATGTGGGCAAAAATATATAGAATAAAACTGGTCGGGCTGCTGTAAATGCTTCTCAAATAATCACAACGAATCCTATTACGCCGACTAAAGAAATTGTAGACCCAATTGATGATAACACATTTCAGGCTGTATAAGCGTCAGGATAATCAGAGTAACGTCGTGGCATTCCACTTAAACCTAAGAAGTGTTGAGGAAAAAAGGTAATATTAACTCCAATAAACATGACAATAAAGTGGATTTTTAATCAAGTAGGATTTAATGTTACTCCGGTAAATAAAGGGAATCAGTGTGCAATACCTGCAAAAATTGCAAACACCGCTCCTATAGAGAGAACGTAGTGGAAATGAGCTACTACGTAATAAGTATCATGGAGAATAATATCAATAGATGAGTTAGCTAAAACAACCCCAGTTAAACCCCCTACTGTAAATAAGAAAATAAACCCAAGCGCTCATATTAAAGAGGGAGAATAAGTTAGTCGGGCACCGTGAAGGGTACCTAGTCAACTAAAAATTTTAATACCTGTGGGAACAGCAATGATTATAGTTGCAGAGGTAAAGTAGGCTCGAGTATCTACGTCTATACCGACTGTAAATATATGGTGCGCTCATACTACAAAACCTAAAACACCAATGGCTAATATAGCATAAATTATTCCTAACGTTCCAAATGTTTCTTTTTTTCCAGACTCTTGTCTAACAATATGAGAAATTAATCCGAATCCTGGTAAAATTAAAATATAAACCTCTGGGTGCCCGAAAAATCAAAATAAGTGTTGATAAAGAACAGGGTCTCCTCCCCCGGCAGGGTCGAAAAAAGATGTATTTAAATTACGGTCAGTAAGTAGTATAGTAATTGCACCTGCTAAGACAGGAAGGGAAAGAAGTAAAAGAATAGCCGTAATAAAAACAGCTCAGACAAACAATGGTATACGGTCTATAGTTATTCCATTAGATCGTATATTAATAACCGTAGTAATAAAATTTACTGCTCCTAAAATAGAAGAAGCTCCTGCTATGTGTAAAGAAAAAATACCCAAGTCCACTGAAGCCCCCGCATGAGCAATACCTGCGGATAAAGGAGGATAAACAGTTCATCCAGTACCCACTCCCCTTTCTACTATACCTCTTGAAAGTAAAAGAGTAAGTGCAGGGGGTAATAATCAGAATCTTATATTGTTTATCCGTGGGAATGCCATATCAGGGGCTCCTAATATAAGTGGTACTAATCAATTACCAAACCCCCCAATTATAATTGGCATAACTATAAAAAAAATTATAATGAAAGCGTGAGCAGTTACTACAACGTTGTAAATCTGGTCGTCTCCAATTAATCTACCTGGTTGTCCTAGTTCTGCTCGAATAATTAATCTAAGGGCTGTTCCAACTATTCCTGATCAGGCCCCTAAAATAAAGTATAACGTACCAATGTCTTTATGATTTGTAGAAAATAATCATCGTCGCGTGATAAAATGGCTGAGCAGTAGGCGGTAGATTGTAAATTTATTAACGAGGTTAGTGCCTCTTTTATCAAAAGTTCCATAGTTTAAGCTTAAAATGTTAGACTGCAATTCTGAAGATACTGTACAGTTGGAGCTTGTTAAGACCTAGGAGATTAAACTCATATTGAAAGGTTTGAAGTCTTTTAGTTTTATTAACTTAAGATCTTGATTAAGAAGTTACTATATAAATGATAGGGGAAAAAAGAAGGCCCACAAGGTTTATAAAAATTATGAAAATAGTGGTGAATCTTACTTTATTTTCTGACAAAAACTGTCATTTAAGTAAGCCGGATGATATTATAAAAGAACTTAGGGTAAGCCGAAGATAGTAATATAAGTTAATCAATGTTCCGACAATTAAAAAAAAAGCTAAAAAGGTATAATTTGACGCAGAAATTTCTTGAATTGTAATTCACTTCGGAATAAATCCTGTAAATGGGGGGAGGCCTCCTAGTGAAAGAAGGGAAGTGAATATAATGCAATTCTGTGAAGTGGTCTGGAATCCTGATGAAAGCAAGTGATTTAAGTGATAAGCCTGTTTATAGAAAAAAAACAAGGCAATTGTGACTGAAGTGATGCAATAAACAGAAAAATAAATAATTCACAAAGACTCCCTAATTAAAAGGGCAGACAATATTCAAGCCGTATGGCCAATCGAGGAGTAAGATATTAATTTTCGTAATATGAGTTGATTAATTCCGCCTAATGCCCCCACTAAAGCTGAGATTGGTACAACCAGCACAAGAAGTCAGTAAGATGAATCAATTACATAGGATAAAAGAGCCATGGGTGCAATTTTTTGAAGGGTGGATAAAATGATGAATTGAAGTCATCCTAAACCCTCTGCTACTATTGGGAACCACATGTGGAAAGGGGCAGCTCCTATTTTAATTAAAAGAGCAATGGATAATAAGTAAGTGTAAAACCTGACTCCTGCAATTATGGCCGAAGAAGCTAGTAAAATCATGGCAGAAGCGAGAGCTTGGGTCAGAAAATATTTTAAGCTAGCTTCTGATGAAAACTGGTTGGTTTCTGAAGAAATTAAAGGAATAAAAGATAATAAATTAAGTTCTAATCCTATTCAGGCCGTAAATCAGGAAGAAGAAGAAACGGCCATTATCATTCCGAATGTTAAAGTTGAAAAAAACAAAACATGAGAAGGAATTAAAAAAATTAAAAAGAGAGGGATTGTTACCCTCATAAACGGGGTATGGGCCCACTAGCTTAGTTAGCTTATCTTTTTATAAGCTATACTCTAGTGTAGTGGCACATTAGATTTTGATTCTTAGGGTAATGGGGCAATCCCATTGAGTATAATGAAGGTAAAATTATGTTTACATGATTTATCCTATCAAGATAACCCTTTTTCAGGCACTTCATTTGATAGAATTTGTCTTACTCCTATGGCTTTGCACTTAAAGTCAAATAAAATTTGTACTTTAGTTTGAACTTTTTGCCCCTTGTTTTAGGAGGGAGGGGATTTTAAATAGGGAGTGTATATTTTTTTTGTTCTTATGTGAAAAAAGTATTTAAAAGTAAAAATAAAAGCAAAATGTAAATATAGCACACTAGAATAGGAAAAAAAGACGTAGGAAAAAGGTGGGTCTTATATTTTTTTTAGGATTTAGGCGTATTAAAGTAAGAAAAAAAAAAATAAAGGGTAAATAATTTGTATTTTTTTCAGTTTTTTTTGAGGGTATAAAAAAAAGAACCTAAACATCGGTAGTGCAACACACATTATTTTTAGGATTTGACGAAAATTATGGTGAGTGGGAAAAATGAGTAAAAAAGAATTACGTAAATATAACCTGTTTTAAAGCTATACGGAAAATAAACAGTAATGGCAAATTTTTTATCACACACTTTTTTTAGAATATAATAGTCACTAATTTTTTTCAAAATTTTGGAATTTTATGATAAAAACGAGTAAAAATGTGTTAATCGGATTTAATACATTTTTTGCTTATTAGGAAAATCCCCACAAAAAAAGAAATTTAAAAAGCAAAAAGTTCTTTAGTATAATATAATTAATTAATAATTATATACATTTATCTACATATAAGTTCATATTTGTATACAACATATTAAATTTGATAAATTTTACATTTATATATGGCTGTAGTATACTCTCTTATTTTATTTCTTTGGAATACTAGCGAGAGTAAATGAAAAAGAAATAAGAAGAGAGTATACTACAGTCCTTATTTAATGTTATTAAGCCTTGCTTATAAATATAAGATTATTTTATGATTATATATAATTTAAAATATAAGATTATTTATTGTCTATAGCACGTATATAAGGCTAGATCAATGTTATTATACATTTGAGGCATAAATGTAAGAGATATGGTATGCATGCAAAAGAAGTAAAGTACTAATGTTAATCTATTGTTTTATACGGACAATAAATCTAGATTGACGTGTTAATCAGATAAGGCATAAATGTAAGAGATATGGTATGCATGTGAAAGAAGTGAGATATCTAAACAGATATTTGTTTATAATATAATTAAAATTTTATAAGTAGTTCCTTATAATAGGTATTTAAAAAGTTATAAATAATGTTGAATGTCTACAAATAGTCGTATATGTCATTAAAAATTATTAATGTGTAAAGCTACGCTTTGGAGGGAGCGTTAGAAACCAAACGGCTCTGGGAGATAGCTGTTCTTTGAAATAAAATGAGTAGAATAATTAATTAAGGTAAATTTCTTAAGATCATGCGTAATTTTAGCTTGGATTTAATACTAACA